TTTGGCGGGGGGGTTGGAGTTTATAAAAAATTACGGGTTGATTAGGGTCGTGGTGTGTGGTGTATATATTATGTGTGTATATATATGTATATATAATGTAATGTGTATAGTGTTGTAGCATAGGGAACAACTGAATCGTCATGGTGTAGTTAGGCCTCGTTTTAGGGGTTTGGCGAGAGCAAGCTTAATTGCACCGACTTGGCGGTACAGTGGGGGGTAAGGGGGGTTTGCTGCAGATAGCGTGCGGGTGGGTGGGTGTGTGTGTGTGTGTGTGTGGCGTAGGGAAAGGTTGGTGGGCGGGTGTGAGTGTGTGGTGGGCGGGTGTTGTGGTGTGCGGGTGGGTGGGTGTGTGTGTGTGTGCGCGCGGCGAGGCGAATGTGGTGTAAGAAGCTTTGGTTCGCTAAAAACGTGCCAGACAACATAAAATTTGCGTTATTTGGTGGTGGCAAAAGGCTAAAACATGTCCGAAAAGCATGAATATATAATCCTCGGTAGGGTTCTGATGCGGGTACTGATTAGCACCGTGGTTACAGTCACAATATTTATTGACCCTGAGACGCGCAGCGCTCCGTCGCGTTATTCGCGCGGGGTGGGGCTGTGAGGGCAAGATCCCCCCCCCTAAAAAAATTCCTCCGCCTCGCCGCGCAGGGATGCTATGGGTATGAGGTGATGGGTAATTACCCCACCAACCAGAGGTCTTGGAAAGTACACTGAGTAGTGAACAACAATTAATGGACTTGACCTAACAACCAGAGGTCTTGGAAAAAGTGATATTAGTTCGCCAACATTCCCCGCGCCTGACGCTGGTAATGGTGTGTGCGGATGGGCGGGTTGCGGGGTTCTCGTGAGTTGATGAGTAATGTATTCTTGTCCGAATAACATTAATAATTTTATCTTTATTTTCATTAATTACTATGTCCGAGCTGTTGATTAAGGGATGATTGTACTTAATAATATTCGTGGGGTAGAGAGATATATGCCTAATTATACATAGTATATCTATGGTCCATACAGTAATTGTACTTAATAATATTCGTGGGGTAGAGAGATATATGCCTAATTATACATAGTATATCTATGGTCCATACAGTAATTGTACTTAATAATATTCGTGGGGTAGAGAGATATATGCCTAATTATACATAGTATATCTATGGTCCATACAGTAATTGTACTTAATAATATTCGTGGGGTAGAGAGATATATGCCTAATTATACATAGTATATCTATGGTCCATACAGTAATTGTACTTGTCAAAAAGTAGTTTAATAAAAAATATTGGTTTTGGGGACTAATGTTGGGGCGTTGCTTCCTTTTTGATGCTCTTGGGGTTGCATACCCATTTTTGGTTTACAAGGCCAATGCTTTACTTAATTTAAGCTACGAAGGGCAAGAGTTATTGGTGTCAGTTTAGTAGTTTATTTTCTATTATCCCAATGGTCGGGATAATGATTAAGATTAGTAGAAAATATAGGGCTGAGGCAGTTTGTCCGATTTGGGTAAACGGGTCTTCGACTGGTTGACCCCCGATTCATGTTAAGATCAGGATTGTTGCAATGAGGGATCAGAAGGTTATTTGGGCAAATGGGCGGAAGGTGGAGCTGCGGTGTTTGGTATTGTGGATTAAGGGTATTACTAGAAGAATTGCGATTGAGAATACAAGGGCTAGTACTCCGCCTAGTTTGTTGGGAATTGATCGTAGGATTGCGTATGCAAATAGGAAGTATCATTCTGGTTTGATGTGCGGTGGTGTGACTAGAGGATTTGCTGGGGTAAAGTTTTCTGGGTCGGACAGCAGTAGTGGGTTGGCGAGGGCTAAGTATAGTAGGAGGGAGATGAGGCCGGCTGCGCCAAGAAGGTCTTTGTATGTAAAATAGGGGTGAAACGGGATTTTGTCGGTGTTAGAGCTGAGTCCGGTTGGATTGGTGGAGCCAGTTTCATGTAGGAAGAGCAGGTGTAGTATGGCGGTGGCCATGATTATGAAGGGCAATAAAAAGTGAAAGGCGAAAAATCGGGTGAGTGTTGCTGTGTCTACGGCGAAGCCGCCTCATAGTCACTCTACCAGGGTCTGTCCGATGTATGGTAGGGCAGAAAGGAGATTGGTGATTACGGTGGCGCCTCAGAAGGATATTTGTCCTCATGGTAGTACGTACCCAACGAACGCGGTGGCTATGGTGAGGAATAGAAGAATAATGCCCGTGTTTCATGTTTCTTTGTACAGATACGAGCCGTAGTATAATCCACGGCCGATGTGCAGATATAAACAAATAAAAAATACTGAGGCGCCATTAGCATGGGTGTTTCGGATTAGTCATCCGTATGGTACATCTCGGCAGATGTGAGCTAGTGAGGAGAACGCAAGTGTGGTGTTTGCTGAATAATGTATTGCTAGGAATAGCCCGGTAAGTAGTTGTGTGATGAGACATAGGCCTAATAGTGAGCCGAAATTTCATCATGCTGAGATGTTGGATGGGGTGGGTAAGTCAATGAAGGAGCTGTTAATAATTTTTATAATTGGGTGGGTCTTTCGGATGGTCATTGTGTTTTTGTAGTTGAATAACAACAGCGGTTTTTCGGGCCGAAGGTCTTGGTTAAAAGTTAAGTCCAAGTAAGAATAGATGACGTACTTAGTGTTTTTATTGTTATTATGTTTTGGCGCGGGGGTTGTTGGGGTGGCAGCACACCCTGCGCCCTATTTTGGTGTGTTGGGGCTGGTTGTGGGTGCTGCAGCAGGGTGTGGTGTGCTTGTTAGTTTTGGTGGGTCTTTTGGTGGGTTAGTATTGTTTTTAATTTATTTGGGGGGTATGTTGGTTGTTTTTGTGTACTCGACAGCTCTTGCGGCAGAAGCATATCCTGTGGCATGGGGTGATTGGTCAGTTTTGCTGCGGGTTGGTGGATTTGTGTTAGTTGGTGTTTTAGGTGCTATTGGATCTGGTGTGGTGGTTGATGGTGGAAGTGGGGCTGCATTAGATGGGACGGGGCTGTTTGATTTGCGTGGGGATTTTAGTGGTATTGTGTTATTATTTTCTGGGGGTGGTGGTGTGTTATTGGTGTGTGGATTAGGTTTGTTGCTGGCTCTTTTTGTAGTGCTTGAATTAACGCGTGGTTGTGGTCGAGGGGGCCTGCGTACACCGTAAATGTATGTAGTAGTGAGGCAGAGGCCTAGTAGTAGTAGATGTGCGGTTAGGTGAGTTTTAATAAGGCCGGTTGTGGCGGAGGAGAGGGTGTTTGATAGGCGGATGTTTGTGGTTTTTGTTGTTGTGGGTGTTAAGGTTTCGTATCAGAGAAGATCGTTAAGTTGGAGGGAGCCCGTTTGTGCTAGTTTTATGGTATTAAGTGGGCTGTGGCGGTGTATTAGTGTATTGAAGAATCCTAGTTGTGATAGTGTGGTTGTGGTGGTGGATTTTTTTGGGGTTGTGTAGTTGGTGTAATATACAAGGTCTATGGCACAGGCGAGGCCTAGAAGTGTGACGAGAATTGCGGCTAGTTTTGTGGTGGAGGCTATGGTTATGATTTGTGGTTTTTCTGGTAGTGTGAGTGTGGCAATTAGAAGTCCGGCAATGATGCTGCCAGTGGCAAGGTGAGTTAGTGGACGGGTTTGAGCTAGGGTCGTTTCTGTTTGCATTGTTGATACTTGGTGTCGTGGGGTGTTGAGCTGTACAAAGAAGATGAGGCGTAGTGAGTAGGCGGCTGTAAAGGCTGTGGCAATTATAGTGGTTGTAAGGGCCCAGGCGTTTGTGGATGATGTATTTATGGCCTCTAGGATTGTGTCTTTTGTGTAGAAGCCGGCCAGGAAGGGGGTGCCTATTAGGGCGAGTGATCCAAGGGTCAGGCAGGCGGCGGTTAGTGGCAGGCTTTTTTGAATTCCGCCTATTTTTCGGATGTCTTGTTCGTCGTTGAGGGAGTGGATGATTGAGCCTGAGCAGAGAAATAGAAGGGCTTTAAAGAATGCGTGAGTGGTGACGTGCAAAAAGGCTAGTTCTGGTTGGTTGAGGCCTAGTGTCAGTATTATGAGGCCAAGTTGACTGGATGTGGAAAAGGCAATGATTTTTTTAATGTCGTTTTGTGCGAGGGCACAAAGAGCGGCAAAGGTGGTGGTTATGGCGCCGAGGCAGAGACAGGTAGAAAGTGCCACTGTATTCGTTGTGATAAGGGGGTGTAGTCGAATTAGTAGAAATACCCCTGCTACAACTATTGTGCTTGAGTGAAGTAGGGCGGATACTGGTGTTGGGCCTTCTATTGCGGCCGGAAGTCATGGATGGAGGCCGAATTGGGCGGATTTCCCAGTTGCTGCTAGAATAAGGCCTAAAAGAGGGAGTGTCGGGGTGTAAGTGTGGGAGAATAGTTGTTGTATGTCCCATGTGTTAAGGTTTATTGCTAATCATGCAAGGGTTAGAAGTAGGCCGATGTCACCAATGCGATTATATAGGACGGCTTCTAGGGCTGCGGCGTTTGCGTTATTTCGTGCGTGTCATCAGCCGATTAGGAGAAAGGATATAATGCCTACTCCCTCTCAGCCGATAAAGAGCTGTAGTATGTTGTTGGCAGTTGTTAAAGTCAGTATTGCAGTGAGAAATAATAGAAGGTATTTGGAAAATTTTTTTTTGTGCGGGTCGTGTGCTATGTATCAGTTTGTGAAGTCTAGGATTGAGGTGGTAATAAATAGGGCTACGGGGATAAATAATATTGAATACATGTCTAGCATTAGGCTAATTTTTAGGTTGAAGTATGGGGTTGTTCAGGTTAGGTTTGTTGTTGTGGTTTGTAGACCTGATTCAATGAAGATTGCAGTTGCAATTAAACTTATTAAGGTGGCAAGCTTTGTGGTACGGGCGATGTTGATTGGGGTGGCCAGTCGAATAAAAATTAGAGGGGAGACTAGCGTCAGGGCGGTTGCTATTAAGGTGGTGTGAAGTAGTAGATTGGTCATTTACTTTTACTTGGATTTGCACCAAGTAGGGCCAGCTCCTAAGGCTAGTGGAAGACTATTATCCTTTAAAAGTGGGATGGCCAAAGGTTTAGCTCTGGGGGACTGAGTTAGCAGGTCAGGTGCGTGCCCATCTCGGTGTGCAAGAGGCGGTGCCTCTGTGGTCAAGTCCACAGCTTGGCATTTTATATTAAACTATGCTCACGGCCTAAAATAGTAGAGTTGGGTGTGTTATTAATAGTAGTAGGGGCAGGAGATGGAGTGTTAAAAGAAGGTGTTCTCGGGTGTGGGAGGGGGTGTGGGTAATGTGTGTAGGGGTTTTGTTGCGAAGTGTTATTAGGAAAATATATAATGAGTATGCGGCAGTAATAAGGGTGGTTGTGGCGGTAAGGATAATTGTTAAGAAGTTTCAATTGAGTAGTGACGTTATGATTATCAGTTCTCCAAGAAGATTAACTGTTGGGGGAAGTGCTAAATTTATGAGGCAGGTAGCGAGTCATCAGGTGGTAGTAAGGGGGAGTGTGAGTTGTAGGCCGCGAATTAATAGTAGTGTTCGTGTATGAGTGCGTTCATAATTTGTGTTTGCTAGACAGAAAAGTGCGGATGATGTGAGTCCGTGGGCAATTATTAGCAGTATTGCCCCGCTAATGCTTCAAGGGGTGTGGATTAGGGCTGCAGCGGTTACTAGGCCTATGTGACTTACTGAGGAGTAGGCGATGGTCGATTTTAGGTCAGTCTGGCGGAGGCAGATCGAGCTTGTTATAATTATGCCCCAGAGGGCTAGGACAATAAATGGAAAGTATATGGTTTGTGTGGTTGGGGTTAGGATGGTGGTTATACGGATAATTCCGTAGCCACCAAGTTTTAGTAGTACGGCGGCTAGTACTATTGAGCCTGCAATGGGTGCCTCTACGTGGGCTTTTGGGAGTCACAGGTGGAGGCTATATAATGGTATTTTTACCAGGAATGCTATTATGCATGCGAGTCAGGCGAGCGTTGATGGGTGAGTTAGGAGTGGTTGGGTTAAAAGGGGGATTGTTATGTGGTTGGTAGTTTGTAGGTGTAGTAGGGCAATTAGTAATGGAAGAGATCCTGCTAGTGTGTAGAATAAGAAGTATGTTCCTGCGTTTAGACGTTCTGCTTGGCCGCCTCAGCGGGTGATGAGGATTAGTGTTGGAACCAGGGTTGTCTCGAATATAATATAGAATATAATCAGGTCTGTTGCAGCAAAGGTTAGGATAAGGGTGGTTTGTAGTATGGTGCTTGTTAGTAGGAATATGCGTTTTCGGTTCGTTGGTTCGTGTTTTGTGTGGAACTGGCTGGCCAAGATTATAAGGGGAAGTGTTCAGGCGGATAGGATAATTAAGGGGGTTGAAATTGTGTCGATGGATGTTCATGGTGTGATTGTATGTGGAGTGGCTGTTATTGGGTGTGCGAGTCATTTGGTTGATGTTAGGGCGATTAGGAGTGCATAGGCCGTGGTGGTGGTGAAAAGGTGTGGAGTTTTTAGTAGGAGGCTGCTGGGTATTAATATTGCTGTGGCAAAGAGAATTTTTAACATTGTAGTAGGTTTAGTGTTTTTAGGTGGTCTGAGGCGTGAGTGCGAGTGGTTGCTACTAATAGGGCGAGACCGGCACCCTCGCCGCATGCGGCGATGGTTAGTAGGGCTAGAGGTTGAATAGTGCTAGTGATATTTAGTGTATATGAGATGGTTGCGAGGAGAATAAATAGGGAGAGTATTATACTTTCGATGCATAGTAGGGCGGAGATAAGGTGTTTTCGGTGCAGTGTTAGGCCTAGTAGGCCAAGGAGGAGGGTTATTATTGGGATAAAGTGTTGAGTGGTCATATGTTGGTGACCCTGTGGTAAGGCAGGATTTTCTAAGTCGAAATTAGAGGTCTTTGTTAGACTAGTCATCGTATTCTGCTCAATCTAGGCCGCCTCGGGCTCATTCGTAGGCTAGTCCGAGGGTGAGGAGCAGGAGGATGATGGTAACTCAGAGCAGCGTAAGGCCGGGCTGTGGGGAGTTAATTGCTCATGGGGTGGGGAGTAAGAGGGCGATCTCTAAATCGAAGAGTAGAAATAGGATTGCGATGAGGAAAAAGCGAAGAGAGAAGGGGAGTCGGGCACTGCCTAATGGGTCGAAGCCACACTCGTACGGGGAGAGTTTTTCTGTGTCTGGGGTGGTAAGGGGGAGTCAAAAGCTGATGATGATGAGGGTCGTAACTAGTGTGAGAGTAACAGTTAAGGCCAGTGTGAGTTTTATTAGCCCCTCTTGTGTATAACAAGGCTTAATGAGTGGAAGTCATTTATACTGGGTGTATTAAGGGGCCAGGTGTTATGATCCTCATCAGTAAATTGAAATATATAGGAGCAGTCAGACTACGTCTACGAAATGTCAATATCAGGCCGCCGCTTCGAAGCCGAAGTGATGATCTGGTGTGAAATGGTGGTTGATTTGTCGTAGTAGACAGACTGCGAGGAATGAAGTGCCAATGATGACGTGAAGTCCGTGAAAGCCAGTGGCTACGAAGAATGTTGAACCATATGTTGCATCAGCGATGGTGAAAGGGGCTTCAGCGTATTCGATTGCCTGAAGGAGGGTGAAGTAAATCCCTAGGAGGATGGTTGTTAGTAGACCTTGTAATGCGCCCTTACGGTCACCAATTATGATGGCGTGATGAGCTCAGGTTACGGTTACCCCTGAGGCCAGAAGGACTGCGGTATTTAGTAGTGGTACGGCAAAGGGGTTAAGGGGGTGAACTCCTAGTGGTGGTCAGATGCCACCTAATTCTGGTGTAGGAGCTAGGCTGGAGTGGTAAAATGCTCAGAAAAACCCTAAGAAAAAGAAAACTTCTGATGTGATGAATAGGACTATTCCGTAGCGGAGGCCAGTTTGGACGAGTTTTGTGTGGTGTCCTTGTAGTGTACCTTCGCGAGTGATGTCGCGTCATCATTGATATATAGTTATGAGTATGAGTGCTAGGCCCAGATTTACTGGGGTTATAATATGATAGTGGAATCATACGGCTAGGCCCGAGGTTATAAGCAGGGCAGCAGCGGCGCCTGTTAGAGGCCACGGACTTGGATCTACTATATGGAAGGTGTGTGCTTGGTGGGTCATTAGATGTTTTCTTGTAGGTATAGGCTTAGAAGTAGGGTGAATACGTAGGCTTGAATTATTGCTACAGCAATTTCTAAAATGGTGAGTAATAGTAGCAGCAGGGCAGTAAGACTTGAGGCGGTAGTGGAGATTGGGGCCAGGGCCAGGGCTGTAGTGGAGATTAGTGTGATCAGGAGATGGCCTGCAGTGAGATTTGCGGTTAGTCGTACACCGAGGGCAAGTGGACGAATTAGAAGGCTCACTGTTTCGATAATAATGAGGGGCGGAATGAGGGGTGTTGGGGTGCCGATTGGTAGCAGGTGAGCTAGGGAGTGAGTAGGTTGGTTGCGAAGCCCGATTAATACGGTTGTAAATCATAGTGGGGCGGCGAAGGCCATGTTTAGTGACAGTTGTGTTGTTGGTGTAAATGTATATGGTAAAAGGCCTAGTAGGTTGCAAAAGAGCAGGAAGGATAGTATGGTTAGTAGTAGGGCTGCTCAGGCGAGGCCGTTGGTGGAGATAGGTGTTATGATTTGTTTAGTAAATTTTGTTAAAAGTCAGATTTGGACGGCTGCTGTGCGATTTGGCGTAAGGCGGTGAGAGATGGTGAGTAGCAGGGTTGGTATGGCAATTGCGACAAGGATAAGTTGAATGCCTAGGGTGCTTGGGCTTTGGAACTGGTGGAATAGGTCTATTGTCATGTTCAGTGTCAGGGGCTGGTGTCTCATGTTAGAATGTCCGGACTTGGTTGGGTGGTGGGCTGGAGTTTAGTAAGAGTTGGTTTTAGTAGTACTAGTAGGATGAACCAGGCAGTGAGTAGGGTTCAAAGTCATGGAGCGGGGTTGAGTTGTGGCATAACCATGAGGGGCGATGGTGCCCATCTCTAGCTTAAAAGGCTAGTGCTTGGTGTAAGCTACTTATGGATGATTGAAGTGTTGTAGCGGTCCAGTGTTCAAATTCTTCTAATATTGTTGCTTCAATGACGATTGGTATGAAACTGTGATTGGAACCACAGATCTCAGAACATTGGCCAAAGAATAACCCTGGTCGGGCCGTAGTAATAGTTGTTTGGTTGAGGCGGCCGGGGATTGCGTCTGTTTTTACGCCCAGGGCTGGAACAGCTCATGAATGAAGTACGTCTTCAGCTGAAATAAGTACTCGGGTGGGGGAATCGGTTGGAATAACTACGCGATGGTCTGTTTCTAGTAGGCGCAGGGCCCCCTGATGAAGGTCTTGTGTTTGAACTATATATGAGTCGAATGCCAAGTCTGTATAATCTGTATACTCATAGCTTCAATATCATTGATGTCCTAGTGCTTTGATCGTAAGGTGGGGGTTGCAGACTTCGTCTATTAAGTAGAGGACCCGAAGGGATGGCAGAGCGATAAGGGCAAGAATAATTGCTGGGAGAATGGTTCAGATGGTTTCTATTATTTGTGCGTCTGTTGTGCCGGTGTGGGTCAGCGGGGTCTGAATTATCAGGGTGATGATGTACAAGACGAAAATGCTGATGAGGAAGACTACTATTATTGCGTGGTCGTGTAAGTGGAGGAGCTCTTCTATAATTGGAGAGGCTGCGTCTTGAAAACCTAGTTGTGCCGGGTGGGCCATGGAAGCTCAAAGGGTAGTCCTATAATTTAGCGCCGACAGTGCTACGTAATGAATTTACTAGGGCTTCGGACTTATGGAGAAATAAGCATCTGTGGTTGTGCGATTAGCTTGAAACTAGTCTGAGGGGGTTCAAGTCCTTCATTTCTTGGGAGGGGCGTAGACTAACATGGGCTCCTCGTAAGTGTGGTATGGTGGAGGGCAGTTATATAATCATTCTGGGTTGTATATTGTAAGTTCGGTTGGCAGGGGGGTTCGTTTTGCGACGAATGCTTCTCAGATGATAAATGTTATTACGATTGCTCCTACTATGGAGATTATTGATCCAATTGATGAGACTACGTTTCAAAGAGTGTATGCGTCGGGGTAGTCCGAATAGCGCCGAGGTATACCTGCTAAGCCTAGAAAATGTTGAGGAAAGAAGGTAAGGTTGACGCCAAAGAATATTAACCCGAAGTGGGCTTTTGTTCATGTTGTGTGCAGGGAGAAGCCGGTGAAAAGTGGGAATCAGTGTACGAAGCCTCCCATAATAGCAAATACTGCTCCTATAGAGAGGACATAGTGAAAGTGGGCAACTACGTAGTATGTGTCGTGTAGAACGATGTCTAATGAGGAGTTTGCTAGGACAACGCCTGTTAAGCCGCCAACGGTAAACAAGAAAATAAAGCCTATGGCCCATAATAGTGGTGCGTCTCATTTGATGGTGCCCCCGTGCAGGGTGGCGAGTCAACTGAAGACTTTTACTCCTGTTGGGATAGCAATAATTATTGTTGCGGAGGTGAAGTAGGCGCGTGTGTCGACGTCTATCCCGACGGTGAATATGTGGTGGGCTCATACGATGAACCCTAAAAAGCCGATAGACATTATGGCTCAGACTATGCCTATGTAGCCAAAGGGCTCCTTTTTTCCTGCGTAGTAGGCAATAATATGTGATACTATTCCGAACCCGGGTAGAATTAGAATGTAGACTTCTGGATGGCCGAAGAATCAGAAAAGGTGTTGATATAGTACAGGGTCTCCGCCGCCCGCTGGGTCGAAGAATGTGGTGTTTAAGTTTCGATCTGTTAGCAGTATGGTAATACCTGCGGCCAGGACGGGAAGGGCCAGCAGTAGTAGTACTGCGGTAATTAGGACAGATCAGACAAATAGGGGGGTGTTATATTGAGTCAATGCTGGGGATTTTATGTTGATACAGGTGGTGATGAAGTTAATTGCGCCGAGAATAGATGATACTCCGGCCAGGTGGAGTGAGAAAATGACTAGGTCGACAGATGCACCGGCGTGGGCTAGGTTGGTTGCTAGTGGCGGGTATACGGTTCAGCCTGTGCCCGCTCCAGCTTCGACCCCTGCGGATGCGAGTAGTAGGAGCAGAGAGGGTGGGAGAAGTCAAAAGCTTATGTTATTTATTCGTGGGAAGGCTATGTCTGGTGCGCCGATTATAAGTGGGACGAGTCAGTTACCAAAGCCCCCGATTATTACGGGTATGACCATAAAAAAAATTATAACAAAGGCGTGTGCGGTTACAAGTACGTTGTAGATTTGATCGTCGCCTAGAAGTGCGCCAGGTTGACACAGCTCAGCGCGAATGAGTAGGCTTAGTGCGGTGCCCAGCATTCCAGCCCAGGCGCCGAAGAGAAGGTAGAGGGTGCCGATGTCTTTGTGGTTGGTTGAGAAAAATCAACGAGTGAGTATCACAGGTAGGGTGGCCGAAAAAGGCGGCGAGCTGTAGACTCGCAGATGGAGCAAGAGTTCCCGCTACCAATAAGCCCAGTAGTGTGTTCACGCCAAAGTGCAAATTTGGAAACGCACCCCAAACGGTGCCGGGGCTTCTCCCGTTTTTTTTGACGGGAGAAGTATAGGCTAAAGCCCGCTGGATTGGGTGCTTAGTTGTTAGTTAATGTTTTTACGGGATCGAGGCCCGTTAGTCTAGGGAGGTCTTAGCTTAATTAAAGTGGCTGAGTTGCAATCAGATGATGTAAGATAGAGTTTTACAGGTCTTCAGAAATTAAGAGGGGGGGGCTCTTGTTTACGGCTTTGAAGGCCGTTGGTTTACGTATTTATCCTAAATTTCTATGTTGTGGTGTATATTATTGGTGTGAGTGGCAGGAGTATGATGGCTAGTATTATTAAAGGGGCGAGGGTTTTTTGTGGGGTTATTTTTAATCGTCATTTGTACTCAGTGGTGGTAGTGTTGGGGGGGGCGGTGAGTGTGGAGATGTATATTAATCGGAGGTAAAAAAATAGGCTTGGGAGGCTGGCCATTAAAATAGCGAGTGCGATGGGTGTGAGATTGGCGGATAGTATGTCTTTTATAATGAGTCATTTTGGCATGAAGCCGGTTGTTGGTGGGAGTCCTCCTAGGGAGATGAGGGCGAGTATTGTTGTTAGTGTTATGGCTGGGGAGTGGGTCCATGTGGTGCCGATGTCTTGTGTGGTTTTTGTTTCTGTTATACTTATGTGTGAGAACACAGTGATAGTTGTTATGATGTAGATTAGTAGTGTGAGGGTTGCTAAGGGGGGGCTGATGGTCATGGCGGTGATGAGTCATCCTATGTGAGCAATGGATGAAGCGGCTAAAATTTTTCGGATCTGGGTCTGGTTTAGTCCTAGTCAGCCCCCAACGAGGGCGGAGAGGAGGCCTAATAATAGAAGTGTGTATGGCGAGAGGTGGTGTGAGATTATTATTAATAGTGTTAGGGGAGCAAGTTTTTGTCATGTGGATAGTACTAGGGCGGTGTTTATAGATGCGCCTTGTAGTACGTCTGGGTATCATAGGTGTACGGGGGCGAGGCCAAGTTTTAGTAGGATAGCTGAGGTAATAATGGCTGTGGTGTATGGGGTGGGAGAGTTGGGAATGGATCATTGTCCTGTTTGCCAGGTGTTGATGATGCTGGCGAATAGGATTATGGCGGCGGCAGTTGTTTGGACTAAGAAGTATTTAGTTGTGGCTTCTGTTGCGCGGGGGTGGGCAGGCTTTATGATAAGGGGCAGGATGCTAAGTGTGTTTAGTTCTAGTCCAAGCCATGCTAGGAGTCAGTGATGGCTGGATGCAACGAGGATTGTGCTGGTTGAGATGGCGGTAATAATAAAAGCTCATGTAATTGGGTTAATTAGTAAAGGCGGGGGTGGGTACCAACATTGTCGGGGTATGGGCCCGAAAGCTTTTTTAGCTGACTTTACTAGAGAGTAGTATAATTTGGAAGTACGCAAAGTTTTGGGCTTTGTTGTGCGGGTTCGGGTCCCGGGTCTCTAGGAAGTGAGGAGGATTAGTTCCTGTTGTCTACTCTATCAAAGTAGTCCTTGGTGTCTCGGGCACACTTCCTGGGATGTTAAGTAAGTGGGGGAATACCTGCTGTGGTGATGGGGATTGAAATATGTCATAGGCAGAGGGCTAGAGTGACTGGTAAAAAGTTTTTCCATAGGAGGTGTATTAGTTGGTCGTAGCGAAAGCGGGGGTATGAGGCGCGAGTTCATAGGAAGATGCCGGTTAAAATAATGGTCTTTGTTATTATGTTGAGGGTGAATAGTTCTGTTGTTTGTGTATTAGTGGGACAGAGGAAAAGAATGCAGGTTAGACTGTTTATTAGTATAATGTTGGCGTATTCGGCCAAGAAAAACAGGGCAAATGGGCCTGCAGCATATTCTACGTTAAAGCCAGAGACTAATTCTGATTCACCTTCGGTAAGATCGAATGGGGCTCGGTTGGTTTCTGCAAGGGTTGAGATGAATCATATTATTGTTAGTGGTCAGGTACATAGGAGGAGTCAAGTTGTTTCTTGGGTCGAGATAAGTGTTTGTATGGTGTAGCCACCGGCTAATAGTACGGTGGATAGAAGAATGATGCCCAGGGTTACTTCGTAGGAGATGGTTTGTGCGACTGCGCGGATTGCCCCAATAAGGGCGTATTTAGAGTTTGATGCTCAGCCGGATCAAAGTAGGGAGTAGACGGCTAGGCTTGAGATTGCTAGTAAGGCCAGTAGTGCTAGGTTTATGTTTAGAAGTGGTTTTGGCAGTGGTATGGGGACTCAGATGAGTAGAGCTAGAAGTAATGCGAGGGTTGGTATGGTGGTAAAAAGTGTTGGAGAGGATGCTGTTGGTCGAAGAGGTTCTTTAGTGAATAATTTAATGCCATCGGCAATTGGTTGTAGCAGCCCGTGTGGTCCGACGATGTTTGGGCCTTTGCGGAGTTGTATGTAGCCTAGTAGTTTTCGTTCTAGTAGGGTCAGGAATGCCACAGCGAGTAGGACTGGGATGATTAGTGTGATAGGACTAAAGATAGTATCAAGCAGGAACATATTTTAGGAAGAAGATTTGAACTTCTGGTGTAGGGGTCTTAGGCCCCATGCAATTACCTGACTCTGCCACCCTAAAAGACCCTTGTCTTGGGCGGGGTAGTGGGGTGTGGTCTTTGAGTTTATTTCAAGATTTTGGTCAGTGCGTGCCGGAGGCGTAGGCGCTGTCTTTTTGGTCCTTTCGTACTGAAAAAGATATGTCATAGATAGAAACCGACCTGGATTGCTCCGGTCTGAACTCAGATCACGTAGGACATTAGTCGTTGAACAAACGAACCTTTGGTGGCGGCTGCACCACCGGGGTGTCCTGATCCAACATCGAGGTCGTAAACCTTCCTGGTGATATGGACTCTGGGGGAAGATTGCGCTGTTATCCCTGGGGTAACTTGGTTCGTTGTTCAGCAATGCTGGGTCGTTATTGAATGCGCCAGTGGTATGTGGTCCTTTGGCGAGTGGATGTTTCGTGGAAGTTTTGTTTTATTCCGTAGTCGCCCCAACTGAAAACTAGCCTTGCGCGTGGTGGTGGTGGCGCCCTTGGGGTTGTAGGGTGTGGATGGCAAGGCTGTGTTTAAAGCTCCACAGGGTCTTCTCGTCTTGTGGTTTTAGTCCAGCTTTTGTACTGGAAGAGCAGTTTCATTGAAGGGCTGCAAGAGACAGGTATGTCCTCAGTTAGCCGTTCATACAGGTCCCTATTTAGGGGACAAATGATTACGCTACCTTTGCACGGTTAGGATACCGCGGCCGTTAAAAATAGGTTTCACTGGGCAGGCGGGACCTTTAATACTTGGTGGGCTAAAGGCCATGTTTTTGGTAAACAGGTGGGACAGATTAGCTGAATTCCTTTTGCAGCTTTCGATCGATCACGGGCGCACGCCTGTGTTGGGGTGACAGGGCGATGGGATAGATTGGCTTGTGGGTGAGTATGGGCTGAAGTTTGGGTCTGGTAAATACCGGTAGGGTGTCTGTGCTGGTGTAGGGGGGTGCGGTGAGATGTATATCATATTACTAGTTTTAACAGTGTCTCGTCTAATGGGTTTATAGGATGGCTCGGTTTTAATTGGGGTGGGGTAAAATTGGTGGAATCTGTTAGATTATGCGCGTTGATGCGGTTTATTTTTGGTGGCTGCTTGAAGGCCTACGGGCGTGGGGGAAAATGTTGTCACCAGTGTCGGCTGTATCCGAGGACAAAAGAGCTGTACCTCTGTTGTCTATCTTCTAGTGGGGGGGGGGGGGCAGAGGGGGGTGTGTTATTGTATTAGAGTTGAACTGTGTTCATTTAGTGAGCAACCAGCTATCACCAGGCTCGGTTGGCGTTTCACCTCTACCTGAAGGTCTTCCCGCTCTTTTGCTACAGAGATGGGTTGATTCCGTTAGAATTGCCTTGAGGTAGCTCGCCTGGTTTCGGGGGGGCAGGTGTAGGGACTCTTTATCTGCGATGGGCTTGTTAAACCATGATGCAAAAGGTACGGGGGGGTGTCACTGCTGTGGTGTGCTTTGTGTTGGTGGTGCTTTCTTTCAGTGTTTCCTTGCGGTACTATCTACTATTGCGCGGGTGAGGGGCTGTTCTGTCTCTGATACTTGGCGAGGCAAATGGTTTGGTTTAAATTTTGGAGGGGTGATTTGGGTTTAGTGACGGCTAGAGGGGGCTGTCAGGGGAGTCCTATAAGTGGACATGGTTCAATTGTAAGTTGAGGGCTTTTTGGTATAAGCTATCCCGTGTCTTCCAAGCACACCTTCCGGTGCGCTTACCTTGTTACGACTTACCTCTTCTTAGGCCTAATAGTGGGTTTAGTTATGGTGTTTGGTGGCGGCTTGAGGAGGGTGACGGGCGGTGTGTACGTGTCCCAGGGCGAGCTTCAGTCAAGCAGGTCTTGCGTGGCTTACTGCTAAATCCATCTTGTGGCCCTAATTTCATAGTGCTGTGGGTGCTTTCTTAGGGTAGAAAATGTAGCCCATCTCCGCCCCCTCGTTGGCTACACCTTGACCTGACGTGTTTGTTATAAACTTTTTTGTCTACTGTGATTGCTATCATTAGGTAGGCTGGCGACGGCGGTATATAGGCTGATGGTGCATGAGGGGGTTGGGTAAAACGTGGATTATCGATTATGGGACAGGCTCCTCTAGGGCGGGGTGGGGCACCGTCAAGTCCTTTGAGTTTCAAGCTTTTCGCTTGTAGTCCTCGGGCGAATCGTGGTTTGGAGTTTACGATTTTGGTTTATGCGTGTAAGCATAGTAGGGTGTCTAATCCTAGTTTGTGTCTTAGGTTTCGTGGGATCATGGTACTTTTTGTTTAGAAGCTGGGCCGGTTTTCGCGTGAATATAAGTGTTTTACGTTAATATTTGGATTGAGGCTTCATTGTTTGGGAAAGCGGTTCTTTAGTCACACTTTACGCCGGGGGAAATTACTTGTGGCCCTTCGTGTAACCGCGGCGGCTGGCACGAAGTTTGCCGGCTCAGGGGTAGCTATATCTAGGTCGAGCTTGTGATGGTGGGCTCATGGCTTAAGGTCTGTCACTGCTGGGGCCCGTGGGGGTGTGGCGCTGGCGTGGTGTTTTGGGCTACTGGTGTGTGCCTGATACCGGCTCGGGGCTGATAGTGGTGGCGGGGGCACGGGAGTACGGAGGTTTGCATGTGTAGTACTAGCTAAAAGTTATTTAATGTTCGGGACCAAGACGATGTGTTTTCGGGAGAGTGGTCTCTCCATTGTGGCAACTTCAGGGCCATGTTTTGATAATTAAACTATGAGAAC